AAACAAAACACCCAAATAATAGCTGAAACGGATATGGAATAGAAAGTTTGAAACTTCTTAATCTTTTCATTCAATTTTATCTGAAGACACAAAAGAGTCAAAATCCGAAAGCTCTTTTTTGTAGTTGTAATTATAATGCCAAAAAATCAAGTCGGCGCATTCGTCTTTATGTTGCTCGTTACAGGCCTCTTGAATCTTCTATTTACCTACTTATTTCTTTTCTTTTTCTTTGCTTTGATTTGTTATTTGTATGGAATGTGGCTTTATTCTTGTTTTCTTTATTTTTAATAGGAATTCTCTTGTTAAGACCCTATGAATCAATTGAAACTTCAGATTCATACCAGAACCGCGATGATTCAATAAAACCTTCAAACTAAGTCCAAAGATTCTTTGAGTAAGAACCGTTGGATCATCACTTATTCAATGAATAGAATAGATATAATAAATTAAAATACAAAGAAAAGAAAGATTTGTCCTTTGATCAAAATAAGCATAAACTAAATGAGAGTTTGAAAGAAGAAAAAATCTTTCGCTTTATAAATAAGAAAACTCTTTCTTTGAAATTTGATTTTTTAGTCCGGCCGCGAGGTTTGAATATTAAGTATGAATCATAGTTCGAATACTTCGTGATCCATTTCATATATTCCGTGCTCCAGATACTAGAATGGCTATCCGACGGGATAAAACTATCTCGATCAAGATGACAGACCCATTTTCTGTACTATCAATAGGATCAATTATAACAAGTCACACACTCATATTCCGGAAATACAGAAACAAATAAATTTCGCGGTCGAACTACCAAAATAAAATGGGCTAAAAAAAATCCGAGAACTAAAGGTTTCACTTTTTGTATTGAAAAGCGAGGCTTCGTGGTTCTTGTGAATCTAATTCAGTGAAATTCCATCCAGTAAAACGGAAGAATTATAAATCTCCAAAATAATAGATAAGAATATCGCAAATAAAGCCATTGCGACACCCATCAAAGGAGTCGTTCCCCATCCAGGGGCTACTTTACCATATTCCGAATTCAATGGTTTCAAAAAATCCCCTACAACAGTTCGTCTTGGACCAGATCTAGAACTACCCTCAACGGTTTGTGTAGCCATAAATCTTATTTTGTATTCAGTGAGATCTGTTGACTTTGTATATCATTCCGCTGTAAATAAACGATCTTATCATAGATCCACTGGGATCTTGAAATTATATAATAATGGAAACAGCAACCTTAGTCGCCATCTCTATATCTGGTTTACTTGTAAGTTTTACTGGGTACGCCTTATATACTGCCTTTGGGCAACCCTCTCAACAATTAAGAGATCCATTCGAGGAACACGGGGACTAATTGAAGTAATGAGCCTCCCAATATTGGGAGGCTCATTACTTCAATTGAGATAATGAAAAATCATTTCATTTTTTAGTTGGAACTTTAGGCGGTTCTCGAAAAAAGATAGCGAAAAAAATTATCCCTAGAGTAGAGACTAAGAGGAATGTATAAACCAATGCTTCCATAAATTCGATCGTGGTTTACAATTATAGCTTCCGTACCTGTTTATTTGGAATCATCTCCCGAATAAAATAAAGAAAGAACAAGAATCAAAGAAAAGGCAGCGATTTTAATCAAGATTTTTCCAGCAGCCTATGTCAAATCACAAACAGAAAATAGAAGCGAAAAATAACAAAGCAATCTTGCATCAGACTACTTGTCTTCTTGTAGTTGGATCGCCAAGTTTTTGGAATGCTCCAAATTCCACTTGAGCATCCAAATCTGGATCAATACCGGCAAAAACATCTCGGAACAGGGTTCTAGCACCATGCCAAATGTGTCCGAAGAAGAAAAGCAAAGCAAACGAAGCATGCCCAAAAGTAAACCAACCCCTTGGACTGCTACGAAAAACACCATCGGATTTCAAAGTAGCACGATCTAATTCAAAAATTTCACCCAATTGAGCACGTCTAGCATATTTTTTCACAGTAGCAGGATCACTATAACTCACTCCGTTGAGTTCGCCACCATAGAACTCAACAGTTACACCTACTTGTTCGACACTATACTTCGATTCTGCCCTTCTAAAAGGGACATCCGCTCTAACAATTCCATCTCCGTCTACCAAAACAACCGGAAATGTTTCAAAAAAAGTCGGCATACGACGTACAAAAAGTTCACGCCCTTCTTTATCTCTAAAGATAGGGTGTCCTAACCACCCAACGGCTATTCCATCCCCGTTGTCCATTGAACCCGCTCTGAATAATCCTCCTTTTGCCGGATTATTGCCAATGTAATCATAAAAAGCTAATTTTTCAGGAATTTTAGACCAAGCTTCTGATAAACTTTGATTTTCGGCTAACCCAGCACTAACCCTTCGATATATTTCTTGCTGGAAGTATCCTTGATCCCATTGATAACGAGTAGGACCAAATAATTCGATGGGGGTAGTTGCTGAACCATACCACATAGTTCCAGCAACAACAAAAGCTGCAAAAAAGACAGCAGCTATACTACTGGAAAGGACGGTTTCAATATTTCCCATACGTAATCCTTTGTATAAACGTTGGGGCGGACGGACACTAAGATGGAATAAGCCCGCTAATATGCCCAATGTCCCCGCTGCAATATGATGAGAGGCTATTCCTCCCGGAACAAAAGGATCAAAACCTTCCACGCCCCACGCCGGATTTACAGGTTGTACCTTTCCGGTTAGGCCATAAGGGTCGGACACCCATATTCCAGGACCATACAATCCTGTTACATGAAATGCGCCAAAGCCAAAGCAAGCCACTCCTGAGAGAAATAAATGAATTCCAAAAATCTTGGGCAAATCCAAAGAGGGTTTTCCTGTGCGCTCATCACAAAAAATTTCTAGATCCCAATATACCCAATGCCAGATAGCTGCCAAGAAGCACAAGCCAGAAAACACAATATGTGCTCCGGCCACACCTTCGTAACTCCAAATACCCGGATTTGTTATAGTCCCCCCTGTAATACTCCAACCGCCCCATGAATTGGTTATTCCTAAACGAGTCATGAAGGGTATAACGAACATACCTTGTCTCCACATTGGATCAAGAACGGGATCGGAGGGATCAAAAACGGCTAATTCATATAGAGCCATTGAACCGGCCCAACCAGCAACCAGAGCTGTATGCATTATATGAACAGAAAGCAAGCGACCGGGATCATTCAATACGACAGTATGAACACGATACCAAGGCAAACCCATGGAAATACCCCTTTATCAACGAAAAATAGACACTATGTAACTTTATTGCATTGGAATACCTCCCCTTTTCGGTGGATTCTTTCGGAGAAAGGATTAATATTTGTTCTATTCCATTAGTAAGAAGGGAAGAATTCGGCTCAGAAGAAAAAAGAGAAGCAGATCTATTCTATACCCGATAAGTATCAATATGCAATGGGGGTTGATCCTATTTTTTATGAATGAATGCATCCCTATTTGTTCATCATTCAAAGGAACTATTCGTAAGAATTCTCTTTCATTCATTCTGCCTTTCTTTATTTTATGGCCTTATTCTATCTATGTATAAAATATGCTAAAGGCCAATATTATTAAGACCATTATTACGCTTCCACATCAAAGTGAAATATAGTATTTAATTCTTTTTCTTTCCTTTCATGCCTATTGGTGTTCCAAGAGTTCCTTTTCGAAATCCGGGGGAGGACGATGCAGTTTGGGTTGACGTATAGTGCGACTTGTCAAATATATTGGGTCATATGGGATTCCCCCGTTCTCTCGCCCGATCGAGATATCCTCTGTTTCGCCCAAAAAAGATTGATTGAATTATCAAAAATTTGTAGCGTGAAGTGTAATGAAGTGCAATTAGAGATCCATTTCATTTTTTTTGGGGGGTATCCAGATTAATATTTTCAATTAGAATGATGATTTATGGTTGGCTTGGTTGTACCGATAAAATGAAGTATCCAGGCTCCGTTTAGAAAAAACCCAATTGGTAATATATTTATGATTACCACCTATATCATAATCATAATAAAAAAAAAATTATAAAAAATTTTAATAAGAGCGATTTCAAACTGTTAATCAATCGAATAATATGAGAAATACGTTGAATATTTGGCGGAAAAGGAAAAGATGAAAGAAAAAGGAATTAAATAAAATAAAAAAGTAAATGAAATCATAGCAAAAAGACGTGGTATTGGGTCATTTGTCCTATATGCGCAAATCCAAATCGGGCAGATCTTTACTCGGAGTAGAGCATAAACCTAAAAAAATTGAATAAAAAATTGACGAACCCCATTCAGGAACAAGAAAATGACATCGTGATTTGGATTGAATCCCAATGAAAAAAAATAGATCAATGAAAAGTTTGTGCGATAAGTTTAGCGAATTTTTTCTATATTATAGGAAAACGGGCCAAAACTCATCTTTCTTTAATTTAATTTCAGTTTATTTTTAAAATGTAAGAAAAAGCCTCTTCATTATAAATTAGAAGTTAGAAAAGTCCCACTAGAAAAAACGAAGGATGGCTGGAATCTACACATTGATTTTTTTTCGCAATTTTTGTTGAACCGTATGCATCAAAAGGTGCCTGTACGGCTACTAAGGGATACAATTTTATCCTAATCAACCGACTTTATCGAGACAGATTACTTTTTTTAGGCCAAGAGGTTGATAGCGAGATCTCGAATCAACTTATTGGTCTTATGATATATCTCAGTATAGAGAGTGATACCAAAGATCTGTATTTGTTTATAAACTCTCCTGGCGGATGGGTAGTACCCGGAGTAGCTCTTTATGATACTATGCAATTTGTGCAACCAGATGTGCAGACAATATGCATAGGATTGGGCGCTTCAATGGGATCTTTTCTCCTGGCCGGAGGAGCAATTACCAAACGTCTAGCATTCCCTCACGCTCGGCGCCAATGAGTTTTTTTTTTATTTGATGGAAAAAAAAAAGAAGACTATGCCTTCGCCATATGAAATATGAATTAGTAAGTAATAATAGCATGGCACTTCGAATTCGATATGAAAATTGTTTTGATTTCTTTTTTTTTTATTTGAAAAAAAAAATATATATATTAGATTATGTATCGAAAGAGTAGTATGAGAGAAGGGGCATTTCCAATTTTATCTTAGCTGTCGTGGGCCCATCTCAGCGTCACAAACTTTTTTTTTCTTTTCACACCAGAGGCTATTAACAATATTTATGTTATGAACAATATTTATGTTATGAAAGAGTACGAAAAAAAAAAGACTCTTTTTTCTTTCTTTTTTTGAAAAAAAAAAGAAACTTTGGGATTGCTGAATCACAGACGAAATAAATATATAAAGCAACGGGGCCATCATAGTATTTTAAAACTTTTTCGAAAAAAAAAAGAAAAAGAAGGGTGGTAATTGGATTATTTATTGATCTGGGTCTAATAGACTCTATATTTTCTCTTTTTTCGATGAAAGAGAAAGAAAAAAGAGAATTCCATTGTAAAGCCGTATGCAATGCGCAAAAAATGCCTGTACGGTTGTTCAATTCTATCTTTTTTTCTTATTATTCTTTAGCTATTCTTTTCGCCTCATTATGTGAGTTAGAAGAACCTTTTATTATGTTATATCATCAGGGTAATGATCCATCAACCTTCTAGTTCTTTTTATGAGGCACAAACGGGAGAAGTTATCCTGGAAGCGGAAGAACTACTGAAACTTCGCGAAAGCATCACAATGGTTTATGTACAAAGAACGGGCAAGCCCTTATGGGTTGTATCCGAAGACATGGAAAGAGATGTTTTTATGTCAGCAACAGAAGCCCAAGCTCATGGAATTGTGGATCGTGTAGCAGTTAAAAAATAGCAACGATTTAAAAAATAGCAACGATTTAACACCAATCCACAATTTAATTAAGATTGATTGAATCCCTCTTATTCCTTTCCTTCTTAACTTAAGGAGTTAATATTTTATTAATCTATTAAAGATAAAAAGAAGTAATTCATAATCATCTGGTTAGGATCGATCTAAACCAGTCTATTATGTATATGATTCAGCATGCCAACTATTAAACAACTTATTAGAAATGCAAGACAGCCAATTCGAAATGTCACGAAATCCCCTGCTCTTGGGGGATGTCCTCAGCGCCGAGGAACATGTACTAGGGTGTATGTGCGACTTGTTCAGATCATGGGCTGAGAAAAAAGAAACAATTTTTTCAGTATCAACGATCAGTACCAGTGAATAGAATGAGGTTCTTCCGTTCACGATCTAAAAAAGATAGATCTACCATATCCTTCTATTGTGTATGAAATTTATGGTTTCCATTGGCGCAAATCCAATCTTGGAATTTAAGATGAGAAAAAATTCCCCATTGGTAGCAAATGCTTATCCATTAAGCGGGGAAAATCCTATTTAAAAAGCAAAAAGATTATGCTTCGACTCTTGCAAAGAACGGACTAACAGGGTCAGCTACCCAATTAATCCTCCTAATTACATACCGTTACTGTATAAGATAGATCTCGTTGTGAAAGATCTCTTACTGGACAATTTATGAGTAGAGCCGAAGAGTGTGAACTGTACAAGTTACCAATTAAATGAAGGAATGAGCTCCGGTGTATAGAGGGGACCTCACCGTTTAAGAAGTAACCATAGAAACGATGGAACCCACTATTTATCCATTTCTATTTACTCCTTTATTTTAGTTAATATGCTTTTTTTGATACCTAGTATCAATACAATTTCTTATTTCAAGGCGAAATCAAATGCCTAGAAAAAAGGAAAAATCGTGGTCGGGACGGTTATAGTAGCAAAAGCCATTGGAATTTTTATTTTATACATTGGAAGAATCCGTTTTGTTATTAATAGACGAGAAAAGAATAACTGAAAGAAAGAATTCGTTATTCATCAAAATTTCTTTTATTCAATGACCAGAATTAAACGGGGATATATAGCTCGGAGACGTCGAAAAAAAATTCGTTTATTTGCATCAAGCTTTCGAGGGGCTCATTCAAGGCTTACTCGCACGATTACTCAACAAAGAATAAGAGCTTTGTTTTCGGCTCATCGGGATAGAGATAGGAAAAAAAGAGATTTTCGTCGTTTGTGGATCACTCGAATAAATGCAGTAATTCGCGAAATGGGGGTATCCTATAGTTATAGCAGATTTATAAACAATCTGTACAAGAAACAGCTGCTTCTTAATCGTAAAATACTTGCGCAAATAGCTATCTCAAATAGGAATTGTCTTTATATGATTTCCAACGAGATTATAAAATAAGGAAATCGGAAGGAATCCACCGAACTGCTTTCAATGAAATGGGGTTCCCTCGGGAATGAACTCGGGGAAGGTAGAGTAGAAATTAATATGAAAAAAAAATTATGATAAGGTTATCAAAACAAGATGAGCGAAGACGCTCAATAAAAAAAAGATTTCTTTTTCTTCCCTAACCCGCTGTTGAGTCAATTGAAGGGTAAGCCTATTTTTTTCTGGTTCTAAGAGCAGTAGTTCTAGCGGTCGACTCGCTTCTTTCAAATTGTTTCTCATTATTAAGAAAGGGTAACGAAGATAAAATACGAGCTTGTTTTATAGCAATAGTAATTAATCGTTGTTGTTTTAAGGTCAATCTATTTACTCGCCTAGATAATATTTTTCCTTGTTCACTAATAAATCGACTAATTAAACTCATGTTTCTATAATCAATTCGATCCCCCGATTGGATCGGGGGCAAACGCCTACGAAAAGATCGCTTGGATTTAAGAAAGAGTCGCTTGGATTTATCCATGATTTCTTTATTCCTTATTTCTAAAAAGAATCCTATCCTTATCTCTATTTCTAAAATACTATTTTGATCGGATCAAATTCAAATTATAGAATTAATATAATAAATAGGATTTGGTTTGTTTATTTTATTATTATTTATTTTATTATTATTTAAATATATAGAAATTTAAATATATAATATTAATCACTACCCAAAGGATCTTATACTTTGTATTATTAATATAATAATAGAATCTATTTTCTTTTTATAATATCGATTTATATAATATAATAAATTTCTATATTATAATAATATAATAGATTGAATTTATAATATAGAATAATAATATATAAAAAAATATGCGTTATATATAACTAATTATATATATAATATATTATATACCTAAATACCTAATGGCATATTTTCATATTCTCGGGAAGGGGTGACATACGAGCACTTGATTCGATTTATTTCTTTATCTCCCCGTGAATTGTATGTTTGTAACAATAGGGACAGAATTTCTTCAATTCCAATCGACTAGGCGTATTGTGTCGATTTTTTTGAGTAATATACCTGGAAATGCCCGTTGATTCCTTATTAACGCCATTTCGAACACAACTGGTACATTCCAAAATAATCGTTACTCGGACATCTTTACTCTTGGCCATGAACCTCCTTTGAGTTTTTAATTCACCCAACTCTTCTATTTTCCGATCAAAAGTGAACAAGAAAGGAATGAAAAAGAAATAAATAAAAGTTGCTAACTCAAAACCAAATACTGAAAGATTTCGTTGCAATCAATTGCAATCAATATAGTAAATCAATAAATATAGATTATAGTAATAGTAAATAATAAGAATAAGTAATACAATGATTTTGAACTCTATTTAGAATCAAAGTACGGTATTTTCTTTAAGTATCTTGTAGGATACTGTTGTTCCAGCCACATTTATCTTTTCGCTCTACTAGTAATTTAATTGGAGCTTGAACCCAAGTTTCGGTGAGGTTGAATCCACTTTTTTCGTTCTACCTTACTTATTTATTTTATCTAATTCTTATAGAATTCTAAAAAAAAAAACTCAAAAAAGGGGGGGGGGCGAGAGATTAGTCCCAGATATTTGATTGTATCTCGATCTAATCTTTTTCACCCCGTCCCGCGGCAATAACGAGAATTAAAAAAAAGGGAATGTTAACGCATCTGGGAAGAAACGATTGATCTCTATCAATAAACCCGCTAAAGAACCGAACCAGAGAGTACTTAGTACCGGTGCTACGGAAAGATATGTTTTTAGATCTCGCATTTTAAATCCTCCTTTTTTATCGTATTACATTATGGTAATACATATATAATCACATGTATGTGTGGTTAAAGACCACTTGTATTTGTATATTTGTACCCGGAATTCCTAATTCAAAATTCAAATTTAAATGTACAATGATTCGATAGATAAGATTTTCCTTTTCTTAAAACAGCAAAATAGATCCCTTTCCGCCTGAGAATTCCCGCCAAAAATATTCCTTTATTATTCATTATATGGTTGTTATATGATATGAGACCAAAAAGAGGAAATGGAAAGATAATTTTTGTATATCAATAGATGAAATAAGGATGTGGAAAACAAGACAGGGATTCTCTACAATGACATTGTAGGCCAATTGAAAGGGATGTAGCGCAGCTTGGTAGCGCGTTTGTTTTGGGTACAAAATGTCACGGGTTCAAATCCTGTCATCCCTACCTATTACTTCTCCTTTGAGCAGTAACGAGGAAGCCATTTTAGTTTTAGATTGATTAAAATTAAGCATACATAATCTATCATTTTATCATATTCTATATGATATATGATAGTATAGGTGTGCACGATGTATTGTGGTTATAAAATAAAATAATCCTCTTTAGTCTTATTTATTATGATAAGAAAGCGCTCTTAGTTCAGTTCGGTAGAACGTGGGTCTCCAAAACCCAATGTCGTAGGTTCAAATCCTACAGAGCGTGATTCCGCTCTTCTTAGGTCGAAAATTACACCGAACTGAAAAAAAAAAAAAAAAAAAAAATGGAACAGCAATTTGAATTTGACCTCCTTGAATTTAATTATTAAATTTAAGTAAATTTGACCTCCTTGAATTTAATTATTAAATTTAAGTAAATTTAAGGGGGCAGTCAAAAAAAGAGATGTTAATTAATCAAAGGTCCAACTGATCACCACGTCTGTATTGTAAATATGCGGTTACGAATAATCCAGCCAAAGTAATAGGAATTAGACCTAAGACGATTCCAAATAGA